GTTAATGTAGCTTAAACTTAAAGCAAGGCACTGAAAATGCCTAGATGAGTCTACTGACTCCATGAACATATAGGTTTGGTCCCAGCCTTCCTGTTAACTTTCAATAGACTTATACATGCAAGCATCCACGCCCCGGTGAGTAGCGCCCTTCGAATCACACAGGACTAAAAGGAGCAGGTATCAAGCACACACTCTTGTAGCTCATAACGCCTTGCTTAACCACACCCCCACGGGAGACAGCAGTAACAAAAATTAAGCCATAAACGAAAGTTTGACTAAGCCATATTGACCAGGGTTGGTAAATCTCGTGCCAGCCACCGCGGTCATACGATTGACCCAAGCTAACAGGAGTACGGCGTAAAGCGTGTTAAAGCATCATACTAAATAGAGTTAAATTTTAATTAAACTGTAAAAAGCCATAATTATAGCAAAAATAAATGACGAAAGTAACCCTACAATAGCTGATACACCATAGCTAAGACCCAAACTGGGATTAGATACCCCACTATGCTTAGCCCTAAACACAAATAATTATAAGAACAAAATTATTCGCCAGAGTACTACCGGCAACAGCCCGAAACTCAAAGGACTTGGCGGTGCTTTATACCCTTCTAGAGGAGCCTGTTCTATAATCGATAAACCCCGATAAACCTCACCAATCCTTGCTAATACAGTCTATATACCGCCATCTTCAGCAAACCCTAAAAAAGGAACAAAAGTAAGCTCAATAATAGCACATAAAGACGTTAGGTCAAGGTGTAACCTATGGAGTGGGAAGAAATGGGCTACATTTTCTACCCAAGAAAATTCAATACGAAAGCCATTATGAAATTAATAGCCAAAGGAGGATTTAGCAGTAAACTAAGAATAGAGTGCTTAGTTGAATCAGGCCATGAAGCACGCACACACCGCCCGTCACCCTCCTCAAGTAGATATAATATACTTAAACCTATTTATACATATTAACCACACGAGAGGAGACAAGTCGTAACAAGGTAAGCATACTGGAAAGTGTGCTTGGATAAACCAAGATATAGCTTAATTAAAGCATCTAGTTTACACCTAGAAGATTTCACACATTATGAGTATCTTGAACTATACCTAGCCCAAAATCTCCCACTCTCCAGTTTAAATAACTAAACTAATTAAAATAAAACATTTACCCTAATTAAAGTATAGGAGATAGAAATTCTAAACACGGCGCTATAGAGAAAGTACCGCAAGGGAATGATGAAAGAAAAAAATCATAGTACAAAAAAGCAAAGATTAACCCTTGTACCTTTTGCATAATGAATTAACGAGCAAAAAACTTAACAAAACGAATTTTAGCTAAGTAACCCGAAACCAGACGAGCTACTTATAGACAGTTTATTAGAACCAACTCATCTATGTGGCAAAATAGTGAGAAGATCCATAAGTAGAGGTGACATGCCTAACGAGCCTGGTGATAGCTGGTTGTCCAGAAAATGAATTTTAGTTCAGCTTTAAAGATACCAAAAATACAAATAAATCCCACTGTATCTTTAAAAGTTAGTCTAAAAAGGTACAGCCTTTTAGAAATGGATACAACCTTCACTAGAGAGTAAGATCTAAAAATACCATAGTAGGCCTAAAAGCAGCCATCAATTAAGAAAGCGTTAAAGCTCAACAACAATAGTATTATTAATCCCAGCAATAACATTAGCCAGCTCCTAGATTTAATACTGGACTATTCTATTACTAAATAGAAGCAATAATGTTAATATGAGTAACAAGAAATATTTTCTCCTCGCACAAGTTTAAGTCAGTAGCTGATAATACCCTGACCGTTAACAGTAAATAAAAATAATCCAACAATAAATAATTTATTAATTACACTGTTAACCCAACACAGGAGTGCGCCCAGGAAAGATTCAAAGAAGTAAAAGGAACTCGGCAAACACTAAACCCCGCCTGTTTACCAAAAACATCACCTCCAGCATTCCTAGTATTGGAGGCACTGCCTGCCCAGTGACTAAACGTTAAACGGCCGCGGTATTCTGACCGTGCAAAGGTAGCATAATCATTTGTTCTCTAAATAAGGACTTGTATGAATGGCCACACGAGGGTTTTACTGTCTCTTACTTCCAATCAGTGAAATTGACCTCCCCGTGAAGAGGCGGGGATAAATCAACAAGACGAGAAGACCCTATGGAGCTTTAACTAAGTAACCCAAGGAAAATAAATTTAACCACCAAGGGATAACAACACTCCTTATGAGTTAACAGTTTCGGTTGGGGTGACCTCGGAGAACAGAAAATCCTCCGAGCGATTTTAAAGACTAGACTAACAAGTCAAACCAAACCATCGCTTATTGATCCAAAAACTTGATCAACGGAACAAGTTACCCTAGGGATAACAGCGCAATCCTATTCAAGAGTCCATATCGACAATAGGGTTTACGACCTCGATGTTGGATCAGGACACCCCGATGGTGCAACCGCTATCAAAGGTTCGTTTGTTCAACGATTAAAGTCCTACGTGATCTGAGTTCAGACCGGAGTAATCCAGGTCGGTTTCTATCTGTTACGTATTTCTCCCAGTACGAAAGGACAAGAGAAATAAGGCCAACTTTAACAAAGCGCCTTAAACCAATTAATGACTCTATCTTAATTAATTTAACAACAAAACCTGCCCTAGAAAAGGGCCCAGTTAAGGTGGCAGAGCCCGGTAATTGCGTAAAACTTAAACCTTTATACTCAGAGATTCAAATCCTCTCCTTAACAAAATGTTTATAATCAACGTTCTAACACTCATYATTCCCATTCTCCTAGCTGTAGCTTTTCTTACACTAGTTGAACGAAAAGTTCTAGGTTATATACAATTTCGAAAAGGCCCAAACGTTGTAGGACCATATGGCTTACTTCAACCTATCGCCGACGCAATTAAGCTCTTCATCAAAGAACCCCTACGACCCGCCACATCCTCAATCTCAATATTCATTCTAGCCCCCATCCTAGCACTAACCCTAGCCTTAACTATATGAATTCCACTACCCATACCCTATCCCCTCATCAATATAAACTTAGGAGTCCTCTTCATATTAGCCATATCAAGCCTAGCCGTATACTCAATCCTCTGATCAGGCTGAGCCTCCAACTCAAAATATGCTCTCATCGGAGCCCTACGGGCAGTAGCACAAACAATCTCTTATGAAGTAACACTAGCAATCATCTTACTATCAGTCCTACTAATAAATGGATCCTTCACCCTCTCTACACTAATCATTACACAAGAACAAGTATGATTAATCTTCCCAGCATGACCCCTAGCAATAATATGATTTATCTCAACACTAGCAGAAACAAACCGAGCACCATTTGACCTCACCGAAGGAGAATCTGAACTAGTATCAGGCTTTAACGTAGAATATGCTGCCGGACCATTCGCCCTATTCTTTATAGCAGAATATGCAAATATTATCATAATAAATATCTTCACAACAACCCTCTTCTTAGGAGCATTTCACAACCCATACATACCAGAACTTTATACAATTAACTTTACCATCAAATCGCTACTACTCACAATTACCTTCCTATGGATTCGAGCATCCTACCCCCGATTCCGTTACGACCAACTAATACACTTACTATGAAAAAATTTCCTACCCCTAACACTAGCCCTATGCATATGACACGTATCACTACCTATTCTCCTATCAAGCATCCCCCCACAAACATAAGAAATATGTCTGACAAAAGAGTTACTTTGATAGAGTAAATAATAGAGGTTTAAATCCTCTTATTTCTAGAACTATAGGAATTGAACCTACTCCTAAGAACCCAAAACTCTTCGTGCTCCCAATTACACCAAATTCTAATAGTAAGGTCAGCTAATTAAGCTATCGGGCCCATACCCCGAAAATGTTGGTTCATATCCTTCCCGTACTAATAAATCCAATTATCCTTATTATTATTCTAATAACCGTTATACTTGGAACCATTATCGTTATGATTAGCACCCACTGATTGCTCATCTGAATTGGATTTGAAATAAACATACTTGCTATTATTCCCATTATAATAAAAAAGCACAACCCACGAGCCACAGAAGCATCAACCAAATATTTCCTAACTCAATCAACAGCCTCAATACTATTAATAATAGCCATTATCATTAACTTAATATTCTCAGGCCAATGAACCGTAATAAAACTATTTAACCCAATAGCCTCCATACTCATAACAACAGCCCTCGCCATAAAACTAGGTATAGCCCCATTTCACTTCTGAGTCCCAGAAGTAACACAAGGCATTCCCCTGTCCTCAGGCCTAATCTTACTCACATGACAAAAACTAGCACCCATGTCAGTACTTTACCAAATTCTTCCATCCATCAATCTAAACCTGATCCTAACCCTATCAATTTTATCTATTACAATTGGAGGCTGAGGAGGACTGAACCAAACCCAACTACGAAAAATTATAGCCTATTCATCAATTGCCCACATAGGCTGAATAACAGCAGTTTTACTATATAATCCCACCATAACACTATTAAACCTAATTATTTATATCATTATAACCTCTACCATATTCACACTATTTATAGCCAACTCAACCACAACCACCCTATCATTATCACACACATGAAATAAAGCACCTACCATAACAGTTCTAGTCCTCATTACCCTCCTATCAATAGGAGGACTTCCCCCACTATCAGGATTTATACCAAAATGAATAATTATCCAAGAAATAACAAAAAATGACAGCATTATTTTACCTACCCTCATAGCAATTACAGCACTACTAAACCTATACTTTTATATACGACTTACATACTCCACCGCACTCACGATATTTCCCTCCACAAACAATATAAAAATGAAATGACAATTCCCAACCACAAAACGAATAACCCTTCTACCAACAATAACCGTACTATCCACCATACTACTACCACTAACACCAATTCTCTCAATTCTAGAATAGGAATTTAGGTTAAACAGACCAAGAGCCTTCAAAGCCCTAAGCAAGTATAATTTACTTAATTCCTGATAAGGACTGCAAGACTACATCTTACATCAATTGAATGCAAATCAACCACTTTAATTAAGCTAAATCCTCACTAGATTGGTGGGCTCCACCCCCACGAAACTTTAGTTAACAGCTAAATACCCTAAACAACTGGCTTCAATCTACTTCTCCCGCCGCGAGAAAAAAAAGGCGGGAGAAGCCCCGGCAGAGTTTGAAGCTGCTTCTTTGAATTTGCAATTCAATATGTTAATTCACTACAGGACCTGGTAAAAAGAGGAATCAAACCTCTGTTCTTAGATTTACAGTCTATTGCTTTACTCAGCCATTTTACCCATGTTCATCAACCGCTGATTATTTTCAACCAACCACAAAGATATCGGCACCCTTTACCTTCTATTTGGTGCCTGAGCTGGTATAGTAGGAACCGCCTTAAGCCTGCTAATTCGCGCCGAACTAGGCCAACCCGGAACTCTACTCGGAGATGACCAAATCTACAACGTAATTGTAACCGCACATGCATTTGTAATAATTTTCTTTATAGTAATGCCTATTATGATCGGTGGATTCGGCAACTGACTAGTTCCTCTGATAATTGGAGCCCCTGATATAGCATTTCCTCGGATAAATAACATAAGCTTTTGACTTCTTCCCCCATCTTTCCTGTTACTCCTAGCATCCTCTATGGTCGAGGCCGGAGCAGGAACAGGTTGAACCGTATATCCTCCTCTAGCAGGCAACCTAGCCCATGCAGGAGCCTCGGTAGATCTAACTATTTTTTCCCTACACCTAGCAGGTGTCTCCTCAATTCTAGGAGCCATTAATTTTATCACAACTATTATTAATATAAAACCCCCTGCAATGTCACAGTATCAAACCCCCTTATTCGTATGATCTGTACTAATTACTGCCGTACTACTCCTTCTCTCACTTCCTGTATTAGCAGCTGGCATCACAATACTACTAACGGACCGAAACCTAAATACAACCTTTTTTGACCCAGCAGGAGGAGGAGACCCTATCCTATACCAACACCTATTCTGATTCTTTGGGCACCCTGAAGTATATATTCTTATTTTACCTGGGTTTGGAATAATCTCCCACATTGTGACCTATTATTCAGGAAAAAAAGAACCATTCGGATATATAGGAATAGTATGAGCCATAATATCAATTGGGTTCCTAGGATTTATTGTATGAGCCCATCATATATTCACAGTCGGAATAGACGTCGATACACGGGCTTACTTCACGTCAGCTACTATAATTATTGCCATCCCAACAGGAGTAAAAGTATTCAGTTGACTAGCAACGCTTCATGGGGGTAATATCAAATGATCTCCTGCTATAATATGAGCCCTAGGTTTCATCTTTCTTTTCACAGTCGGAGGCTTAACTGGAATTGTTCTAGCCAACTCCTCCCTTGACATTGTCCTCCACGACACATATTATGTAGTAGCACATTTCCACTACGTATTATCAATAGGAGCTGTATTTGCTATTATAGGAGGATTTGTACATTGATTTCCTCTATTCTCAGGCTATACTCTCAATGATACGTGAGCCAAAATCCACTTTGCAATTATATTTGTAGGTGTTAACATGACTTTCTTTCCACAACATTTCCTAGGATTATCCGGTATACCACGACGATACTCTGATTATCCAGACGCATATACAATATGAAATACTATCTCATCTATAGGCTCATTTATCTCACTAACAGCAGTAATACTAATAATTTTTATCATCTGAGAAGCATTTGCATCTAAACGAGAGGTCCTAACTGTAGACCTAACCACAACAAACCTAGAATGACTAAACGGATGTCCTCCACCATATCACACATTTGAAGAACCTACATATGTTAACCTAAAATAAGAAAGGAAGGAATCGAACCTCCTATTATTGGTTTCAAGCCAACACCATAGCCACTATGACTCTCTCAATAAACGAGATGTTAGTAAAACATTACATAACCTTGTCAAGATTAAATTACAGGTGAAAGTCCCGTACATCTCATATGGCATATCCCATACAACTAGGCTTTCAAGACGCAACATCACCTATCATGGAAGAACTACTACACTTTCACGATCATACATTAATAATCGTTTTCCTAATCAGCTCTCTAGTACTTTATATTATTTCACTAATACTAACAACAAAATTAACCCATACCAGTACTATAGACGCGCAAGAAGTAGAAACAATCTGAACCATCCTACCAGCCATTATCTTAATTATGATTGCGCTTCCATCCTTGCGAATCCTATACATAATAGATGAAATCAACAACCCATCCCTCACAGTAAAGACCATGGGGCATCAATGATACTGAAGCTATGAATATACAGATTATGAAGACCTAAGCTTCGATTCCTATATAATCCCAACATCAGAACTAAAACCAGGAGAACTACGTTTACTAGAAGTAGATAACCGAGTTGTTTTACCCATGGAAATAACAGTCCGAATACTAATCTCTTCCGAAGATGTCCTACACTCATGAGCAGTCCCTTCTCTAGGACTAAAAACAGACGCAATTCCAGGTCGTTTAAATCAAACAACCCTTATGTCAACTCGTCCAGGCCTATTCTACGGTCAATGCTCAGAAATCTGCGGATCAAATCACAGTTTTATGCCAATCGTTCTTGAACTAGTCCCACTAAAATATTTTGAAAAATGATCCGCATCAATACTATAAAATCATCAAGAAGCTAACCCAGCGTTAACCTTTTAAGTTAAAGACTGAGAATGTTATATTCTCCTTGATGATATGCCACAACTAGACACATCAACGTGACTTACAATAATTCTATCCATATTCTTAGTCCTCTTCATTATTTTTCAACTAAAAATCTCAAAACACAACTTCTACCACAACCCAGAACTAGTAACAACAAAAACACCAAAACAAAACACTCCCTGAGAAACAAAATGAACGAAAATCTATTTGCCTCTTTCATTACCCCTATAATATTTGGCCTCCCCCTCGTTACCCTCATTGTTTTATTCCCTAGCCTACTATTTCCTACATCAAACCGACTAGTTAGCAACCGCCTCATCTCCCTCCAACAGTGAATACTTCAATTAGTATCAAAACAAATAATGAGCATTCATAACACCAAAGGACAGACATGAGCATTAATGCTAATGTCCCTAATTTTATTTATTGGATCTACAAACCTACTAGGCCTCCTACCCCACTCATTTACACCAACTACACAACTATCAATAAATCTAGGCATGGCCATTCCTTTATGAGCAGGAGCTGTAATTACAGGCTTCCGCAACAAAACTAAAGCTTCACTCGCCCACTTCCTACCACAAGGGACACCCACCCCACTGATCCCAATACTAGTAATTATTGAAACCATCAGCCTATTTATTCAACCAGTAGCCCTTGCCGTACGATTAACAGCTAACATCACGGCAGGACACCTACTAATTCACCTAATTGGAGGAGCCACCCTTGCACTAATAAGCATTAATACCACAACAGCACTCATCACATTTATTATTCTAATTTTACTAACAATCCTCGAGTTCGCAGTAGCTATAATTCAAGCCTATGTATTTACCCTTCTAGTTAGCTTATACCTGCATGATAACACATAATGACACACCAAACCCACGCTTATCACATAGTAAACCCAAGCCCCTGACCCCTCACAGGAGCACTATCTGCCCTCCTAATAACATCTGGTCTCATCATATGATTTCACTTCAACTCAACAGCTCTACTAACTCTGGGCCTAACAACAAATATACTTACAATATACCAGTGATGACGAGATGTGATTCGAGAAAGCACCTTTCAAGGCCACCATACTCCGGCTGTCCAAAAAGGCCTTCGTTACGGAATGATTCTCTTCATTATTTCCGAAGTTCTATTCTTTACTGGATTTTTCTGAGCCTTCTACCACTCAAGCCTTGCCCCCACACCCGAACTAGGCGGCTGCTGACCCCCAACAGGCATTCACCCACTTAATCCCTTAGAAGTCCCACTACTTAATACCTCTGTCCTTCTAGCCTCAGGAGTATCCATTACTTGAGCTCACCATAGCCTCATAGAAGGAAATCGTTACCACATGTTACAAGCCCTATTCATTACCATCGCACTAGGCGTGTACTTTACACTGTTACAGGCATCAGAGTATTATGAAGCACCCTTTACAATCTCAGACGGGGTTTACGGTTCAACTTTCTTCGTAGCTACAGGATTTCACGGCCTCCATGTCATCATCGGATCCACCTTCCTAATTGTCTGCTTCTTCCGCCAACTGAAATTTCATTTCACCTCTAGTCACCATTTCGGTTTCGAAGCCGCTGCCTGATACTGACACTTCGTAGATGTAGTATGACTTTTCCTCTACGTATCCATCTACTGATGAGGCTCATGTCCTTTTAGTATTAATTAGTACAACTGACTTCCAATCAGTTAGTTTCGGTCTAATCCGAAAAAGAACAATAAACCTTATAATTACTCTCCTAACTAACTTCACGCTAGCTACATTACTCGTAACTATCGCATTCTGACTTCCCCAACTGAACGTGTATTCAGAAAAAACAAGCCCATATGAATGTGGATTTGACCCCATAGGGTCTGCCCGCCTCCCCTTCTCTATAAAATTCTTTCTAGTAGCCATCACATTTCTCCTTTTTGATCTAGAAATTGCACTACTCCTACCATTACCATGAGCCTCACAAACAACTAATCTAAACACAATACTCACCATAGCTCTTCTCCTAATCTTTCTACTAGCCGTAAGCCTGGCCTACGAGTGAACTCAAAAAGGACTCGAATGAACCGAATATGGTATTTAGTTTAAAACAAAATAAATGATTTCGACTCATTAGATTATGATTAAGCTCATAACTACCAAATGTCCCTCGTGTACATAAACATTATAATGGCATTCACAGTATCCCTCACAGGACTACTAATATATCGATCTCACCTAATATCTTCCCTCCTATGCCTAGAAGGAATAATATTATCCTTATTTATTTTAGCCACCCTAATAATCCTAAACTCACATTTCACCTTAGCCAGTATAATGCCCATTATCCTACTAGTTTTCGCAGCTTGCGAAGCAGCACTAGGCCTGTCCCTACTAGTAATGGTGTCAAATACATATGGCACCGACTATGTACAAAACCTTAACCTTCTACAATGCTAAAATATATTATCCCCACAATAATACTTATACCCCTGACCTGACTATCAAAAAATAACATAATCTGAATTAACACCACACTTCACAGCTTGCTAATCAGCCTCACAAGCCTTCTCCTTCTAAATCAATTCGGTGATAATAGCCTCAACTTCTCATTAACTTTTTTCTCCGACTCCTTATCTACACCATTACTAATTCTAACCATATGACTTCTACCTCTAATACTCATAGCTAGCCAACATCATCTATCAAAAGAAAATTTAGCCCGAAAAAAACTCTTCATCTCAATGCTAATTCTACTACAACTATTTCTGATCATAACATTCACTGCCACAGAACTAATCTTTTTCTATATCATGTTTGAAGCAACGCTAGTCCCCACACTTATTATTATTACTCGATGAGGAAATCAAACAGAACGCCTAAACGCCGGTCTTTATTTCTTGTTTTATACACTAGCAGGATCCCTGCCCCTATTAGTCGCACTGATCTATATTCAAAACACAATAGGATCACTAAATTTCCTTATCCTCCAATACTGAGTTCAACCAATACCTAACTCATGATCCAACACTTTCATATGACTAGCATGCATGATAGCTTTTATAGTAAAGATACCACTATATGGACTCCACCTTTGACTTCCCAAAGCCCATGTAGAAGCTCCAATTGCAGGCTCCATAGTCCTTGCAGCAATTCTACTTAAACTAGGGGGATATGGCATGATACGGATTACATTACTTCTAAATCCAATCACCGACTTTATAGCATACCCATTCATTATATTATCATTATGAGGCATAATTATAACCAGCTCAATCTGCCTTCGCCAAACGGACCTAAAGTCACTCATCGCATACTCTTCCGTTAGCCACATAGCACTTGTCATTGTTGCTATTCTCATTCAAACACCCTGAAGCTACATGGGAGCTACCGCTCTAATAATTGCTCATGGTCTTACATCTTCCATACTTTTCTGCTTAGCAAACTCCAACTATGAACGAGTTCATAGCCGAACAATAATCCTAGCCCGCGGCCTACAAACACTCCTTCCACTAATGGCTGCCTGATGGCTCCTAGCAAGTCTAACTAACCTGGCTCTACCCCCATCAATCAACCTAATCGGAGAACTATTCGTGGTAATATCAACCTTTTCATGATCTAACATCACAATTATTCTAATAGGACTTAATATGGTAATTACTGCTCTATATTCCCTCTACATACTAATCACAACACAACGAGGTAAACATACTCACCACATCAATAATATTTTACCCTCCTTCACACGAGAAAACGCACTTATATCACTACATATACTACCACTCCTACTTCTATCCCTAAACCCGAAAATTATCCTAGGCCCCCTATACTGTAAATATAGTTTAAGAAAACATTAGATTGTGGATCTAATAATAGAAGACTATCACCTTCTTATTTACCGAAAAAGTATGCAAGAACTGCTAATTCTATGCCCCCATGTCTAATAACATGGCTTTTTCAAACTTTTAAAGGATAGTAGTTATCCATTGGTCTTAGGAACCAAAAAATTGGTGCAACTCCAAATAAAAGTAATAAACCTATTTTCCTCCTTCACACTAGTTACCCTAATTCTACTAACCGCACCCATCGCAGCAATCAATTTCAACATCCACAAATCCACCAACTATCCACTCTATGTAAAAACAACCATTTCATGCGCCTTCATCACTAGCATAATCCCCACAATAATATTTATCCACACAGGGCAAGAAATAGTTATCTCAAACTGACACTGACTAACCATCCAAACCCTCAAGCTATCACTCAGTTTCAAAATAGACTTCTTCTCAATAATATTTGTTCCAGTAGCACTATTCGTTACATGATCTATTATAGAATTCTCAATATGATACATGCACTCAGACCCTAACATTAACCAATTTTTCAAGTACTTACTCCTATTTCTTATTACAATACTTATTCTTGTCACTGCAAACAACCTCTTTCAACTTTTCATCGGCTGAGAAGGAGTTGGAATTATATCATTTCTACTGATCGGATGATGATATGGACGAACAGACGCCAACACAGCAGCCTTACAAGCAATCCTATATAACCGCATTGGCGACATCGGATTTATTCTAGCCATAGCATGATTTCTAATTAACCTCAACACCTGAGATCTCCAACAAATCTTTATACTAAATCCAAACGACTCAAATCTACCCCTAATAGGACTAATTCTAGCTGCAACCGGAAAATCCGCACAATTTGGCCTACATCCATGACTACCCTCTGCAATAGAAGGCCCAACACCCGTCTCAGCTCTACTCCACTCAAGTACAATAGTAGTAGCAGGCATCTTCCTACTAATCCGCTTTTATCCACTAACAGAAAACAATAAACTTGCCCAATCAATCATATTATGTCTAGGAGCTATAACCACATTATTTACAGCAATATGCGCCCTCACCCAAAACGACATCAAAAAAATTATCGCTTTCTCTACATCCAGCCAACTCGGCCTCATAATAGTAACAATCGGAATTAATCAACCCCACCTAGCATTCCTTCACATCTGCACCCATGCCTTCTTCAAAGCCATATTATTTATATGCTCTGGCTCCATCATCCACAGCCTAAACGACGAGCAAGACATCCGAAAAATAGGAGGCCTATTTAAAGCAATGCCATTTACCACAACAGCCCTCATTATTGGCAGCCTTGCACTAACAGGAATGCCCTTTCTCACCGGATTCTACTCCAAAGACCTAATTATTGAATCCGCTAATACGTCTTATACCAACGCCTGAGCCCTTTTGATAACATTAATCGCCACCTCCTTCACAGCCATCTACAGCACTCGCATTATCTTTTTTGCACTCCTAGGACAACCCCGATTTCCAACCCTCATTAATATCAATGAAAATAACCCATTTCTAATTAACTCAATCAAACGCTTATTAATTGGAAGCCTATTTGCAGGGTTCATTATTTCTAATAACATCCCCCCAATAACAATCCCCCAAATAACCATGCCCCACTATCTAAAAATAACTGCCTTAACAGTTACAATCCTAGGCTTTATTCTAGCACTAGAAATCAGCAACACAACCCACTACCTAAAATTCGATTATCCATCAAACACATTCAAGTTCTCTAACTTATTAGGATATTATCCTACAATTATACACCGCCTAACCCCCTATATAAACTTAACAATAAGCCAAAAATCAGCATCCTCTCTCCTAGATCTAATCTGACTAGAAACTATTCTACCAAAAACCATTTCACTAGCCCAAATAAAAATATCCACCACAATCACAAGCCAAAAGGGCCTAATTAAACTATATTTCCTCTCCTTCCTAATCACGATCCTCATCAGTACAACCTTACTTAATTTCCACGAGTAATTTCCATAATCACTACAACACCAATCAATAAAGACCAACCAGTAACAATAACCAATCAAGTACCATAACTGTATAAAGCAGCAATTCCTATAGCCTCCTCGCTAAAAAACCCAGAATCCCCCGTATCATAAATAACCCAATCCCCCATACCATTAAACTTAAATACAATTTCCACCTCCTTATCTTTCAAGACATAATAAACTATAAGAAATTCCATTAATAAACCAGTAACAAATGCCCCTAAAACAACCTTATTAGAAACTCAAACCTCAGGATACTGCTCAGTAGCTATAGCTGTTGTATAACCAAAAACTACCATCATACCCCCTAAATAAATTAAGAAAACTATTAAACCTAAAAAAGACCCACCGAAATTCAACACAATACCACACCCAACCCCACCACTCACAATTAATCCCAACCCCCCATAAATAGGCGAAGGTTTTGAAGAAAACCCCACAAAACCTATCACAAAAATAACACTTAAGATAAACACAATGTATGTCATCATCATTCTCACATGGAATCTAACCATGACCAATGATATGAAAAACCATCGTTGTCATTCAACTATAAGAACACTAATGATCAACATCCGAAAAACCCACCCACTAATAAAAATTGTAAACAACGCATTCATTGACCTCCCAGCTCCATCAAATATTTCATCATGATGAAACTTTGGCTCTCTCCTAGGCATTTGCTTAATTTTACAAATTCTAACAGGCCTATTCCTAGCAATACACTACACACCTGACACAATAACAGCATTCTCCTCTGTAACCCACATTTGCCGAGACGTAAACTATGGCTGAATTATCCGATATATACACGCAAACGGAGCATCAATATTTTTTATTTGCCTATTTATGCATGTAGGACGAGGCCTATATTATGGGTCATATACCTTCCTAGAAACATGAAACATCGGAGTAATCCTCCTATTTGCGACAATAGCCACAGCATTCATAGGCTATGTCTTACCATGAGGACAAATATCATTCTGAGGAGCAACAGTTATTACCAACCTCCTTTCAGCAATTCCATATATTGGCACAAACCTAGTCGAATGAATCTGAGGAGGATTCTCAGTAGACAAAGCTACCCTCACCCGATTTTTCGCCTTTCACTTTATTTTCCCATTCATCATCGCAGCCCTCGCTATAGTTCACCTACTCTTCCTCCACGAAACAGGATCCAATAACCCCACAGGAATTCCATCGGACACAGATAAAATTCCCTTCCACCCTTATTATACCATTAAAGACATTCTGGGTGCCATCCTACTAATCCTCATCCTCATGCTACTAGTACTATTCACGCCTGACTTACTCGGAGACCCAGACAACTACACCCCAGCAAACCCACTTAACACTCCCCCTCACATCAAGCCTGAATGATACTTCCTATTTGCATATGCAATCTTACGATCAATCCCTAATAAACTAGGAGGAGTCCTCGCCCTAATCCTCTCAATCCTAGTCCTAGTAATTATACCCCTCCTCCATACATCAAAACAACGAAGCATAATATTCCGACCAATCAGTCAATGTATATTCTGAATCCTAGTAGCCGACCTATTAACACTCACATGAATTGGAGGCCAGCCAGTTGAACACCCCTATATTATTATTGGACAACTAGCATCTATTATATATTTCCTTATCATTTTAGTCATAATACCAGTAGCTAGCATCATCGAAAACAACCTCCTAAAATGAAGACAAGTCTTTGTAGTACAATCAGTATACTGGTCTTGTAAACCAGAGAAGGAGAACAACCAACCTCCCTAAGACTCAAGGAAGAAGCTATAGCCCCACTATCAACACCCAAAGCTGAAGTTCTACTTAAACTATTCCCTGAATCATTATCAACAATACTTATTAATATACCCCCAAAAATATAAAGAGCCTCCCCAGTATTAAATTTGCTAAAACTCCCAAACATACAACACGGACTTCCCACTCCACAAGCTCACATAACAACAACCTATACAAAAAAGCACAACCATCCACCCACGGACACGAGCGTTCATAAACCCAGTATATTTTATGTCCACCTTAAGCATGCAAGCGAGTACATAACATTAATGTAACACAAACACCACATGTGTAAAGTACATTAAATGATTTACCCCATGCATATAAGCATGTACATTAGTATTAATGTAATATAGACATTATATGTATAAAGTACATTAAATGATTTACCCCATGCATATAAGCATGTACATTAGTATTAATGTAATATAGACATTATATGTATAAAGTACATTAAATGATTTACCCCATGCATATAAGCATGTACATTAGTATTAATGTAATATAGACATTATATGTATAAAGTACATTAAATGATTTACCTCATGCATATAAGCATGTACATTAGTATTAATGTAATACAGACATTATATGTATAAAGTACATTAAGTGATTTACCCCATGCATATAAGCATGTACATTACCTTCACTGAAGCATACAGGACATTAAACTGCTCGCTCGTACATAGTACATAAAGTCAAATCCGTCCTAGTCAACATGCGTATCCTGCCCATTAGATCACGAGCTTGTTCACCATGCCGCGTGAAACCAACAACCCGCTTGGCAAGGATCCCTCTTCTCGCTCCGGGCCCATTGACCGTGGGGGTAACTATTTAATGAACTTTAACAGGCATCTGGTTCTTTCTTCAGGGCCATCTCATCTAAAATCGCCCATTCTTTCCTCTTAAATAAGACATCTCGATGGACTGATGACTAATCAGCCCATGCCTAACATAACTGTGGTGTCATGCATTTGGTATTTTTTAATTTTCGGGGATGCTCGGACTCAGCTATGGCCGTCTGAGGCCCCGACCCGGAGCATGAATTGTAGCTGGACTTAACTGCATCTTGAGCATCCCCATAATGGTAAGCATGAGCATATATAATTAATGGTTACAGGACATACTTGCTGTATCGTACATTTATATATTCTTTTTCCCCCCTTCCCCTTAAATATTCACCACCATTTTTAACACACTTCCCCCTAGATATTAATATAAATTTACCCCGTCCTCAATACTCAAATTCATACTCTAACCGAAGTAAATATATAGGCACCTGGGTCATATACATAACGCATA